TTTTCAGTTTATGGGGGGTAGTATGGGATCCGTAGTCGGAGAGAAAATCACCCGTTTGATTGAACACGCTGCCAATCAAAATTTACCTCTTATTATAGTGTGTGCTTCTGGGGGGGCGCGCATGCAGGAAGGAAGTTTGAGCTTGATGCAAATGGCTAAAATATCGTCTGCTTTATATGATTATCAATTAAATAAAAAATTATTTTATGTATCAATCCTTACATCTCCGACAACTGGTGGAGTGACAGCTAGTTTTGGTATGTTGGGGGATATCATTATTGCCGAACCCAATGCCTACATTGCATTTGCAGGTAAAAGAGTAATTGAACAAACATTGAATAAAACAGTACCCGAAGGTTCACAAGCAGCTGAATACTTATTCCAGAAGGGTTTATTCGACCTAATTGTACCACGTAATCTTTTAAAAAGCGTTCTGAGTGAGTTATTTAAGCTCCACGCCTTTTTTCCTTTGAATCAAAAGTCAAGCAAAATCAAGTAGAGCACTAAGTTCAATTATTTTTTTTGTGTTTGTAGCAAAAAGTAGTTAGTTTATCGGAATCAAAGTAAATAAGATAATAATGGCCTTTTCTTTGGTGATAGAAGATCGAATTGTAGAAAGAATCAAAACGAAAGTTGAGGATAACTCTTTTTTTGACCTATATTCCTGATTACGAATCAAGAAACCTTTATCACCAAGAGTGAGTTCTTCCGTTCGTGAAATTAGTAAAATAAAACGAATTTGGTCTTGTCTTAGGTATATAATTTGAAATTTCAATATAGATAATAGAGTTTTGTATCTTTCTCTATCTACCGAAAAACCATTTTAGCTAAAAATCCATGTTGGGTCGGATTCGAACGAATCCTTCGATAATCGGTAAAAAACTCTTTATCTATTTTTAGAAAATTAGAAGACAAGAACAAAAGACAAAGAAATGAAGAAAAATAATAAAGTTTATTATCATTATCATACATATCTTTCTCATGGAGGAGATGAATAAGTCCATTTATTTAGTTCTACAGTTCTACATTCTTTGCACTTATTCTTATTATACGTACTCAGTTAGATTTAGATATATCGATACTTCGATCTATACTAAGAATTTAAAATTCTTCAAATTCTATTAATAATAAATATTATCTAATTAGAATTCAAATTCTTAATTTAATTATAATTATTACAAGATATCTTTATTTATATAATAACATAATAACAGATACAAATAGTAAATCGAGGTACCCCTTCTATGACAAATTTGAACCTTCCATCTATTTTTGTGCCGTTAGTAGGCCTAGTCTTTCCGGCAATTGCAATGGCTTCTTTATTTCTTCATGTTCAAAAAAACAAGATTGTTTAGATCCGCTGGGACCCAATCTCATCCATTTTTTTTTTGAAAACGTGGACTTGTATCATAACACGGATATCTATTTATTGGAATATAGTATAACATGTGATTTCCACCGAACATAAAGGAAAAAACTCTTATGCCCGCAGAAACATGATATATGGATATATCAATTCTAGCAATTTTCAAATAGATCAGGATCTCTGGATGGCTGAAATGTAGTCGGTGAATCTATATGTATATCGATATGTATAGTGGGATCGTATTAAATAAAGAGTATGTTATTATTTTAGATTTAACCAATTTGATGAATTACTCCTAAAGGTTGACATCAAACTAGTGCTAGTTCACCTCAAACTAGTGCTAGTTGATGAGAGTTACTTCGGAAACAAAAAAGTAAAGTCAAATTTCTCTGGGGTATTATCTCAATTCCAATAAAATGCAATCGAGTAAAGTATGACTTGGCGATCAGACGATATATGGATAGAACTTATAACGGGGTCTCGAAAAATAAGTAATTTCTGCTGGGCCTTGATCCTTTTTTTAGGTTCATTAGGCTTCTTATTAGTTGGAACTTCCAGTTATCTTGGTAGAAATTTGCTATCTTTTTTTCCGCCTCAGCAAATCATTTTTTTTCCACAAGGAATCGTGATGTCTTTCTACGGAATTGCGGGTCTCTTTATTAGCTCTTATTTGTGGTGCACAATTTCCTGGAATGTAGGTAGTGGTTATGATCGATTCGATAGAAAGGAAGGAATAGTCTGTATTTTTCGTTGGGGATTTCCGGGAAAAAATCGTCGCATATTCCTCCGATTCCTTATAAAAGATATTCAGTCCGTTAGAATAGAAGTTAAAGAGGGTATTTATGCTCGTCGTGTTCTTTATATGGACATCCGAGGCCAGGGGTCCATTCCCTTGACCCGTACTGATGAGAATTTGACTCCACGAGAAATTGAACAAAAGGCTGCTGAATTAGCCTATTTCTTGCGTGTACCAATTGAAGTATTTTGATAAATTGAGAATCAGAACGTTCATTCAATTAAAGAAAACGTATATGAAAGAACCATAAAACGAAACTCTTTTTATGGTCTTTATGCGTTTTATGGTCTTTATGCGCACGCAATTCAATAACAAATAACAAATCGAAATAATAGATTCATCTCAGACGGCAAACCATTTCGAAAGCAAGAATTTTTTTTAGTTCAATATTTGTTGGAATTGACACTTTAGATCCAGATAGATCGTATCTTGTAAATTTGAAATTCTTTCTTTTGTATTCTTTAATGACCAACAATTGGATTTCTTAATTAAATACTGAGAACTAGCCAATTTATCCTTTGCCAGTCATTTTTTTTTGATCATCCTAATATCTTTCCCTCAATTATTCTATTCCTGACTATGGGTAATCAGTGAAATTTTTTCGAAATATTGGATATTTTGATAGCAAAGGAGTTCTTTCGTCTCAAAATCTGAATAATATTCATTACTTAAAGTGGTTCTTTCGATCATTCATCGAAAGGATACACTTTATTTTTAATTTGACCAATTGAGATATCAGGAAACAATATTCTAAATTTCTTCATTCGAAGTGAATTCTTAGCCTATTTCTGTATTCTTTCTAGATTCAAAGACTAACCACAAAATCACAAAGAAAATAGATTCATAAGTTCGATACCTTGTATAAAACTCATGTGTGTAAGAAATATTCGATCGCATAGAGTGTACGAATGGGTTGATTAACAATTTACAGACGAAAAAATGGCAAAAAAGAAAGCATTCACTCCTCTTTTCTATCTTGCATCTATAGTATTTTTGCCCTGGTGGATTTCTTTCTCAGTTAATAAATGTCTGGAATCTTGGGTTACTAATTGGTGGAATACTGGGCAATCCCAAATTGTCTTGAATAATATTCAAGAAAAGAGTCTTCTAGAAAAATTCAGAGAATTAGAGGAACTCCTCTTCTTGGACGAAATGATCAAGGAATACTCGGAAACACATCTCGAAGAGTTTGGGATAGGAATCCATAAAGAAACGATCCAATTAATCACGATACAAAATGAGAATCGTATGGATACGATTTTGCACTTCTCAACAAATATCATCTGGTTTGGTATTCTAAGCGGGTATTCAATTTTGGGTAAGGAAAAACTTGTTATTCTTAACTCTTGGGCTCAGGAATTCCTATATAACTTAAGTGACACAGCAAAAGCTTTGTGTCTTCTTCTAGTAACTGAGTTTTTTCTCGGATATCATTCACCCCCAGGTTGGGAATTCGCTATACGCTCTATCTATAACGAGGTTGGAGTTGTTGCGAATGAGCAAACTATAACTATTCTTGTTTGCATCCTTCCAGTAATTTTTGATACATGTTTTAAATATTGGCTTTTCCGTTATTTAACTAGTCTGTCTCCGTCAATTTTACTGATTTATGATTCAATAACTGAATGATAAAGGATCCATTGATATTAATCTAATCCAATTAGAATGCTTGGTACTTTGTAGTTGTACATAAGCAAAGTATTGAAAATCATATTTACTCTTCCTATTTCTAACCATCGGGAAGATTCATCCTAGATTATTCCAGCAAATAGCAGAATCGTGGCTAGGGAACTATACTAGCGACCTACCCAATTTATTGTAGAAATTTTCGCGATCAATGATTGGACCATGCAAACTAGAAATGCTTTTTCTTGGCTAAAGAAACAGATTACTCGATCTATTTCCGTATCGCTCATGATATATATCTTAACTCGGACGTCCATTTCAAGTGCATATCCCATTTTTGCACAGCAGGGTTATGAAAATCCACGAGAAGCGACTGGGCGTATTGTATGTGCCAATTGCCATTTAGCTAATAAGCCCGTGGAAATTGAGGTTCCACAAGCGGTACTTCCTGATACTGTATTTGAAGCAGTTGTTCGAATTCCTTATGATATGCAACTGAAACAGGTTCTTGCTAATGGTAAAAAAGGGGGGTTGAACGTCGGGGCTGTTCTTATTTTACCGGAGGGGTTTGAATTAGCCCCTCCCGATCGTATTTCTCCTGAGATGAAAGAAAAGATTGGCAATTTGTCTTTTCAGAGCTATCGCCCCAATAAAACAAATATTCTTGTGGTAGGCCCTGTCCCTGGTAAAAAATATAGTGAAATAACCTTCCCTATTCTTTCCCCGGACCCTGCTACTAAGAAGGATGTTCACTTCTTAAAATATCCTATATACGTAGGCGGGAACAGGGGAAGGGGTCAGATTTATCCCGACGGCAACAAGAGTAACAATACAGTTTATAATGCTACAGCAGCAGGTATAGTAAGCAAAATCATACGAAAAGAAAAAGGGGGGTATGAGATAACCATAACGGATGCGTCAGAGGGACGTCAAGTGGTTGATATTATCCCTCCCGGACCAGAACTTCTTGTTTCCGAGGGCGAATCTATCAAATTTGATCAACCATTAACGAGTAATCCTAATGTAGGCGGATTTGGTCAGGGAGATGCAGAAATAGTACTTCAAGATCCATTACGTGTCCAAGGACTTTTGTTCTTCTTGGCATCTGTTATTTTGGCACAAATCTTTTTGGTTCTTAAAAAGAAACAGTTCGAGAAGGTTCAATTGGCCGAAATGAATTTCTAGATTCGCAGATTTATCGATATCAAGTAC